TCGCGGTAACAAAAATGTATTGTTCTGAGGTATATCAAGATTTAGTCTCCGATTCATATTTCGTCGACCAATCCTTCCTAATTCACATCTTTGTTGAAAGAATTTCTTTTGTAATTCCTTACATAAGGATTCAGAAAATACTGGATCTCCGCCTACACAAGCAAATTGTTGATAAAACTCCAAAATGGCATTTTCTTTTGACCCAATTTTTTTTTTCTCTTTATCATTCAGGAAAGACAAGAAAATTTCAGGATAGCAAACATTCTCTAGAATTTCTCTTAGATTCGAACCCATAGCTGATGATAGAACTAGAATAGATATTTTCTGTTTCCTACTCACACGAGCCCATATCCTTGCTTTTCGATCAATCTCTAATTCTAATCTTCCTCCCCAATCTGATATTATGGTCCCGGTATAGACCGAAATTCCGTTATGGTCCAATTCTGATCGGTAATAGATACCGGGACTTTGCAATATTTGATTGATCACAATTCTGTATATTCCATTTACTATAGAAGTTCCCAGGGAATTCATTAAAGGAATGTTTCCAATAAAAAGATTTTGTTCTTGCATATCCCTACTGGTTTTCCAAATTAATCCTGCGGATACATATAATTCAGAAGAATATGTGAGTAATTCATATACAGCATCTCTTTCTTTTATCAAAGGTTCTACCAATTGATATGTTTCCACAAATAATTGAAATTCAATTTCTTGATCTGTATCTTCAATTTTTGGAAACTTATAAAGTTCTTCTGTTAAGCCCTGATCAATGAATCTACAAAATCCTTCAAATTGTATCTGATTAAAATCAGGTATTGTAGACATTCCCTTCCCGCGCATTTTGAATTTCCCTTTTCTCAAAAAAATTCCATTATTGACCCATTCTTCATCAAATCATATGGATTGATTTAGCAATGATGGAATTTCTATTTTGTTTACTGAATCACATGAAATTTGACCCACCCCGTATATGGAATGTATGAAATGCATATGAACGGAGGAATAAAGACAATTTGATATTCAAATTGGAATTTGTAACAGATCCCCAAAATCGAAAGAAATTAATCAAAATAAATGCCACTTAGACTTATGGAGTTTTGGATAGAATATCAAAAAAAAGTGATTCCATTTCTACCATTATTATGATATTACATATTCGAATTCGATTGGGTACCAGAAAAATAAATGGATTCGGGATTTAATCTGTTCGGTGATATAAAGACATTATAATCATCAAAAATATAGAGTTGATATTTTTTTAGCACTTAACTTTTTCATGGATTCTATTGTTCAACAAATAATTCGCATAAAAAAAAGAGAGAAACTTTTACCTTTTTTGAGTAGAATACGATCGAAGGACGTAACATATTAATAAAGTTTGTATTTATTAACCATGTGTAGATAGCTATCTATGTTTCCTCCTTTATTGAAGTTCTATTCGGGACATCGCTTGCTATGCTATATCAAAATTTCCATTTTCTATTCCATCTATTGAATGAAAAATTGAAGCACTACAATTTACTGATAATTCTCTATAAGCATCATATATAGATATCCAATTCGATAATTTGTATAACAATTTATGTTCTGGGGTTTACATATACTTCTATTTGCTGTTATAATGGAAATTGGGAAGGATTTTTTTTATGGAAAAAAAGAAATACTGATTAGTTATGTATTCATTTGGATTGTCTTATATCATTAGGATTAAGAAAAGACAATTTTTGATTCAAATCCAAGAATTGTTCATGAATTTACAGTCACATTTAATAGTTAATGGTTCCAATTTGTCCTAAATTTTGTCTTTTGTGACTGAAAAACCACATTTTTTTTTCCATTTTTCAATATCAATATAAAAAATACTATACATACAACTGAAGGGATGGATCCAATCCAAAAAACGAAGGGATTTTTTTCTTTTCGGGCAAAGGTTCAATTTAAGAAAACGGGATTCAAGATGCAAGTCCAATAAAAAAAGAAGTTTAGGAATCCCCTACCTGACGCAAACAAAGAGAGACTTTTTTTTCATCTATTTTCTAGGGGATCATACATTTTGGCGGCATGGCCGAGCGGTAAGGCGGGGGACTGCAAATCCTTTTTCCCCAGTTCAAATCCGGGTGTCGCCTGATCAAGAAAAAAATCGAAATCTCATTATTTCGTTTTGCTGATATAACTCGCTGAATTTTTCCCCAGCAGAAGCAAACAAAGTAAAAGGACTTTTGAGACTTGCTTGCTTGGTTCTAAACATCTGGAAGTTTGGCTCTCGAAAGCTAAAGTGCTCTAAATCCTTGCCCCTAGGATTCAAGGACAGATTATAGTGGTGGAAGGGCTCTCATATAAAGATTTATTGATTCCCTTCCACTACTAATGTAGTGTTTAATTACCGGGTCCTGAATTAGATTGGATAGTCCGACGGAAAATCGAATTCGTGGTTGTGGAAAGGGCTTAAGATACTTTCTATACAGACTCAGGAGAGTCTCTAAGCCCTCGGTATCCAATACCAATTCGATGGAAAATTGGCTTTATAAAATAAAATGGAAATAAAAAAAGAAATTCTTTCTTTTCATTCAATAAACCCTAGTCAAGGATGGAATAAGTGGTCCTCCGATTGTTTCACAGAGACAACCCTTAGCTTAGACAGTAAGAATTCGATCAAATGGGAAATAAAAGTATGTGATAGATAACGATCTATTAAGAATTTTTTATAAACAGATTTATTATACCTTTTATTTCATTAAAGATAAAGACAAGAAAAGAAAGAATAGGTCTTATTATTCCTACATCTTAGGAAGATTCCCCTGATACTTCTAAATGGGTCAGAATCCCTTTTTTACTCTACGCCAGTGATTCGATCAAATGGGAAATAAAAGTATGTGATAGATAACGATCTATTAAGAATTTTTTATAAACAGATTTATTAGAGCCTTTGATCAATGGTGTTGGGTCAGAATCCCTTTTTGACTCTACACTAGTGATTCCACTATTATTAGTAAACAATAATGGAATAATTCCTTCATAGAGATAGGGGACATAATTTACATGGATATAGTAAGTCTTGCTTGGGCTGCTTTAATGGTAGTTTTTACATTTTCTCTTTCACTCGTAGTATGGGGAAGAAGTGGACTCTAGAAGTACTACTAATTGAGGTGAGGAATGAAACTGTATCGATTGTTTTATAGATCGTTTTGCAAAGCCTTTTGACTTTTTATTTGATTTTTCTTTCCCTAAGAGAAAAACGTTCTGTTATTATATTAAGAGAAAAACGTTCTGTTATTATATTAAGTGGATACGTACCTTCTATGGGAAACAACATATACATAGTGTGGTTGTCCAAGGAGAGACTACGTATAATAAGATCTTACCTTGGCAAGTCACATATTGCGCACTTTCTTTACCACTTGTTTTTTTTTTAGAAATCTTATTTATGCTATACTTAGGTTTTATTGACTCATTTCATATCAGGGTTCAAGAGTTTAAATAAAATGGTGGTTTTTATTATTCCTTTTCGAAATCCGAAGAAATTTCAAGAGAACTTCTTGGATCATCTGTTAACTGCTCAATCAATTACTTCTTCGAAATGCTAAAAGAAAATTAATCGATTTTCATTTTTTAATATACTATATTCCAGAACCCCCTTCGCCCATGGATTTGATTCTTTCGATAGATACATAGATACAGGGATTCGTATTGAAAATAATTATAAATCTAGGATTTCGAAGCGTACTTACTATTAAGAAAATTGCATTTCGATTGTTTTCTATTGATTGGAATCAAGACAAATTAAATAGATGAAGCAAAAAAATGGAATTGGGATACTATGTACATTCCATATATCAATACATATATCAAAAAGATACATATTATAGATTAATCTATATTAAGCCTATATTATTTATATTTTTATACAGTACAACTTGTTACATTACAATAAATTACACTAAGAATAATAGCTAGTATGGTAGAAAGAAATATATGAATCTTTCTACCATACTATCGGATCTCATAGAATACTATACTGCTAATTCGAGTCCGTTCATTTCATTTAAGACACGAGATGAAAATCCTTTTTTTTTATTTCTTCAATCATTGACTAAGAAAAGAAGTCCAATTTGATTCAATTCAAATTAATCACCTTGACTGACTGTTTTTACGTATATTATAAGTAAAAAAGCAGTAGGAACTAGAATGAAGAGTGCAGTAGCAATAAATGCGAGAATATTTACTTCCATAATCTCATTGTTTTTTTTTATTTGGCAATAACTCGGGATTTAATCCCATAGAGATGATAAATCTTTCGCCTGTAAATTCAATGGGATGAATTACACCTTGATGATATTGAATCCGATCAATATCATGAATAACAATATCTGAGCTATCAAATCAATTCATCGTCGAGAATTGAATAGTATAACATAGGAAGATCTTTTATCCATACCGAATCCAAAATTGGATTCTTGATCCAACCCTTTTACTTTTCTTTTTTATTTGAATTTCTCCTTCTTTTTCATTCTTGTTTTTTCTATAACCTACCGCCTTCCTGGTACAATCATCTGATGACATATCATTTGATCGCTCTTACGTTTCCATTGGTTACAAACCCAAACAAACAATAGAAGTAAAATAGAAAAGAAGGGCTTATCTTATTTCATTTTTGTGGAAAATAAAAATATTTCATTTTTGTGGAAAATAAAAAGAAATAAGTATGAGAAAAAGAAACCGAGTCTTAAGGTATAAAAAAGATCGAATATTCCATCACACTATTTTAGAGTTTGTTCTTTTTTCGACAGTACCCTTAAAAAAAAAAGGATTCATCCCCTCTCTATAAGGAGAGGTTGGACCTTTCTTTGATCTTTATTTTATTAATATATATCCTTTTTCTTTGGATTAAAAATGAAACGGGACGCATATATTAAAAAAAAAAAAGTTCAAAGTATTCTATCAAAGAAATTATGTGAAATTCATTTGGTATCGTACATTTATTTGTGCATGGGTTCCCG